GAGCTTTCGGACCCATACTTTAGCGACCCTATAGCGCGGCTTCTTTGCCATTCTTTGCCAGGTACTCGCACTTATAAATCCACTTTTCGGGAATAATATGGCTTTAGTTTGAGCCGGGCTCAGACTTGTTAAGATCGTACTCACTACGCTGCCTATCTGAAAGCGCTGAACCTCACTTACTCCGCTCGGCCGGGGCGCTGATCACTTAATTATTAATAAGTATCGATCTTTTACTCCGTCCCATGATAGGTCTCTTTTTCGCTCTCGTTCCTTGAATCTCTCGTGGCATACAACAACCTAACTCTCTTCAGTTCAGCCATATATTATACCTAGTAGGGAGGTCGGTCTTCCTCCACTTTTAACCCAGCAGAACCCTAGGATCTTTCAGATCTGATTGGAGGCGAGGATGAGGATCGGGAATAGACTTTCCTTTTGTTGGGGGAGAGAATCTACTCACTGATCGGGTTCACGCTGGGACGCACTAATGAGGAAAATGCACCAATGCCAATCATTGATTTTTATACGAAAAGCAATTTGGTGGAGCATATCACTCCAAGCTGTCAGCGGATTAATATTATTATTTTAAAATGTAAGAATGATACTACAACTTATACAACACATTTAGGATAGTATCGAATATTGTTTCTCCCCGTAGAGGGAATCAAAGCTATTAGTGCCACCTGCTGCTGGAACATAAACAGCTGGTGGTCAAGTGAAGGAAGGTATAGTCAAGGTCCGCGGAAGGATCAACTTCAGCATCAAAAGCAGAAGCATCCACTGAAGCAGATGTCGAAGATGTCGAAGATGAAGAAGATGCAAGTTCAACAAGATCCGATCTTGAGCAGCAGAGCAAGCAAACACAGGTGAACTATGGTATGACAACTCTCAATGACAATCCAATGAGTTCCACTTCTTTAACTCTCCTTACCCCTACCACTTTCCTTTCTACTTTACTAAGCGCTTTAAGTGCAGTAAATCTGAATCTTCTCCGATCAACTCATAGCAGGAGGAGTTAAAAGAGGAACCCCTTGAGTTGAGCGTAGGTAATTAAAGAAAGCATTTTAGCATATTATATTAGAAGTAGAAGAGATCCGGTACTTTTCCTACTCTCTCTGGGAAGCAATCGGGAGTTAAACCTAAGGACTGGACTAAGCACTCTTTTAAGGTAAGAAGGGTGTTCAGTCTTCTTTCTGTAAGGAAAGCAACTCTTTTCTTTGCCGCTTGAGTTCTTACATCTGATTCGGATGTGGAATTCGGAATATAAACCACTAATCAAAGGGAATTCTCCGGAAAACGAAGAACTGATTCTATTGAACCTTCTTCCACCTGCATTTACAAGAGATTCGGATTAGGATGCTAAGTTACCTGGTTCTATTTTCGAGAAAGGTCCAAGGGAGGAAAGGAAGTTCATTATGAAACTCGAGCGGCTTACAGCTCAAAGCGTAGAGGCAATTCCTGATCTTCTCTTTATAGAAATATCATAATCGAAGACAGATCGTAGCTACGAGAAGAGAAGAAAGGTATGCCGGTTGATAGATGTAGTTCCTTCTACTTTTTTTACCGAATTGAATTGTTGTTGACTTTCGGTCGTGGTACTTTGAGTTGGTCTTCTGTGTACCCAGAGAAAGGGGAAGATCTAATTAGCTCTGGTTCAAGGAGCCTAGCCTTCTTTCGTAGCCAAGGGATTCCACTCTCCTTATGAGATGGAGAGAAAGGGCTGGTATAGAATCCGATCTTTCTCTTTGAAAGAATCCGGTGCTAGTCTTTACTGCTCTCCTCCCTCCCTGGCTACTTGAATACCAGTCAATCTCACATCAGGAAGAGCCTTTTTTGCTTCTGTGATCAGATCAGCCAAAGCAAGAAGAATCCATTGTTGGAGTTGGAGGAATACGCCGATGCGTCAATGGCTATTTATTTAATGGCTAGTAGAAGAGAAGGATCCCACACTCGGTGAAAGAACCAAAGTCAGTAGCATTCATCTGTTCTCGGAAGGGGGCGGAGTTCACACCAGGCAAAAGGGAATTTTTTTTTGATTTAGTTCCAGACGACAGGGTAAATGGATTTTGGTAAGAAGGTGCCATCCTCAAGTTAGGATTATGCTTGAACTGGATGCTCTACAGCTAATGGGAGAGAAGAAAGCCTCGGCCAAAGCAAGGCAGATCCATAGGCTACCGAGAGAAACCCGGTATTAGATCGAAGGAAAGCCCTCTCTCGGGACCAAGCTTGTGTAGCCCAAGCCGGAACTGGGGAGAGAACTTAAAGGATTTTTCTTGCATTTGATCCATTTTGTAGGAGACTGCACAGGAAATTGATCAATCGGGATGGTCTTACCAGTAGCAGAGGGTCTGGAATCATGTTCACTGCTTCCGGGCCTCCGATATTCTGGCTTTTTCACATCGTGTAGGAACAGGAATGGATCCTATCACGATTTCAGCTGCCTTGTCTCCTGCTGGAGGATTGGCTATTGGCTTGGTGAATCAGTCAATGGCAAATTGCTAGCGATCTCAGAAGCACAAGGAAGCAGAGGAAAGAAGGCCCGCCAGAAAGAGGGGGTTGGAGACCCCGGAACGATGTATGAAAGAGACTCTTGAAAGCTATCGAAGTGGACAATAGAGTGCTGCTTCTTATGAAAAAGCCCTCGATGCTGTGTGAAAGAGTGGCGGGGAATGACTGGGTAACTATTCCCTGGCTGGCTAACTATTCGAAGAAGGAATTTCTTTCCCTAAACTAACTAAATAGGCTTTCTTTTTCTATTGATGAAGGGTTTCCCTCACTAGATTAAACTACTGAGCGATGCCCGCAAACCCATCCATCTCTAGGGAAGGAGAAGCGTCCTCCCTTATCGAGATAGCAGGGACTTGAAGGGATGCTGCTTGGGGACAATACAAAAATGGAGACTGAGCAGAAAGAGCTTCCAGACCTTTTAAACGTTTTGAATGACTCTCGAATTGCACCTTTTCGACGTAGGTGCGACGAATCTTTCAACTTTGGGACGACTATTTACTGACTTACTTAAGGACTGACTGATCCAGAGAGCTCAGACTGACGGTTAGGTGGTTGGTTCGGTTGCTTCAAAAGAAGGGGTTCTTCGAGGAAAGGTTCGGGTGGGGAAGGAGGTAGTGATAAGAAGCTTTTTCTTCTAGGAGGGGAGTAGATAGCCTCTGAACTCGAGTCAAGAAATTCTTGAAGAAATGGTTACAGACCGGGTAAATATGAAGTGAAAAAGCGAAAAAATGACACATGAATGCCGTACGTAAGATAGATCACCACAAGGAGCTCATTAGTAACGTCAGGGTTGCGCTTGCCCTGGCTCTCCTTGCACGTATCCCGAGTCGCGAGGTGAAACTGAAAGTTTCAATAGAATTCCATATCCGCTGTGGAATAAAACCTCCGGCCCTTCCCTAATAGTATCCTTGCCACCCACTAGTTCGCCGTTTGCTTTCAGTAGTTAGAGAAGAAAATGAAGAGTCGATTTCGTCTTGACCTTGATGTGACAGGTCTTGCATTGTATTTGCCTAACGAGGCATTCCACATAGGTCGCCATGTTAAATTACATTCGTTCGGATGGTTCCAAAACATTGATCGAAGTATGCCCCGAACCCCCTATCTCCCTTCCTACATGCAATATAGGACTGCTTTTTTAAGTTTTAGCCTTCACGGTCTAATCCCCCGTGACTTGCCTTTCATTTACTTGACAGGGAATGCCAACGAGATCTCGTGAGAGCTTTGACTCAGTAAGCTCATCAGCTACGGCTCAGTTAGCGCCAAATTAAGGGTTAGAGGTGGAAGTTCGCTTCAAGGCGGTTTTTGTTTGCTCTGCCCCTTTTCTTTTGACCCTCTCTGGACAAACTCTCTACCCTTGCGCGCTTGGGAACGCACTATAGCCTTGCTTGAAGCCGGCTCTCCTTATATTAAATATTAAACATTTTCTTTTTTTCTCCAGAATCAATAGAAAAAAGAATTCCTTTGCAGCTTACCGCTCACCTATCTTTCTCCAAAACCCTCTCCTGGCTAAAGGCGCGGGCAATACGGCTTTTGGGCCTATCTTTCTGGCCAAGCTAAACTTCTTTCCCCTTGAATGAACGAACAATAAATGGCAGACCGGACAAAAGGAAAGTACAAGAATTTATATCATACATATCTCCGGTGTCCCTCTTGGAGCCACGTCTAACAACATTGGATTCGCACGAATATCCCAAAACGCGTAGGCCTTTCATCCTACAAATTCGACCCCCTCCCAACCATCCCTTTCTTCAGAGTATCAATCCTAGTAGTCGTCCTCTTCCAGATCGAAATCCAGAAAGAGTTCCGCAACGAGCAGGCATATGATTAAAGTCGACCTCTCTTTCTGTCCATCAACCTACTTAGCATATTTTTAGCATATGAAGGAAGCGGCTGAGAAAAGTGGGCTCTGTTCAACTCTTCCACCAACCAAACCAGGGATCCTGATGCAGACCGAGAAGGACATTGCAGCAGTGACGCTTTGATCTCATTCTCTGACCTATGTATGGAAGCGTTGATGGCAACATCTCTACTTTGCGTACACGACCATTGGCTCTGTCTGTGTAGTCCTTGCTTGGCTATTCATCGCAGTGCTTTCCTTCCCTATGAGCTGTGTACTGACTTTCTATCTCCTTCTAAGCGCTAAGTGGAGGATGAACGGTCTATTTGTTGAAGTCTTTGGCTGACTTTCCGATGACTGTGACGAACCTCACTCTCCTCTTTGAAGTGGTTGACCCGTCTGTCCAATAAGTTGACTAAGTGAATGGGAATCAAATAGTTCTACCAGCCCGGGAGGAGTAGTCAGAGGCAATTCGCTAATATGGAGCTCTTTATATCGGCTTTCTTTCCTCCAGCATGAAACGGGGTTGAGGGGTGCGCATTCCTTTACGCATTCAGCTGACCTTTCAATTACCGTGGGAAAGCCTCACTCTCGGTGAAGCGGATGACTCATCTTGATAACAGAATAAGCCGATGCGAGTCTAACAGTTCCACCAGTAAGGAAGGAAGGGGGGAGGGGAGACCTTCAAGCTCGATGAGCATAAGGCAGTGGTCAGAGCGGGTTCTGGGGAGATGGGAAACCACTGCCTCAGGGAATAGGGATTTCCAGAGGGTATTAGCAAGAGTTCTATCCAATCTTTCTTTGATAAGGTTGGGGCCATGGCGACAATTAGTCCAGGTATAGCGAGGCCCTTTGAAGCCAAGATCAATAAGATTGCAGGCATTTAAAACACTATTAAACTTATAGCATCTCAGATGATTAACTTGACCACCATACTTCTCAGACTGAGATCCTACCTCATTGAAATCCCCAGTCACGAGCCAGGGGAGAGAGTGCTCAGCAGCTTCCTTCTGAAGGGAATCCCATAGTCAGTCTTTGTTTCTGAGATTGGGCCTTATTCCCTTATAGAGCATATCGATCTCTCGCAAGTCTTCCTCTTCTAACTGCAACCTGACTCTGGTCCTGGGCGGGGTAATTCGCTGTGATGGTTCGAACCTCCTTTTCCTGTAAGGGATTCCACTGCTGTCACGACTCTGATTGTTGACTGCGAGCTTGAGTTTGGAAAACTGTTCCTTTAGCGGGACGGATGCACTTTTGTCCGGAAATAGAGCAGACGCTTATCGACCAGGTTCTGGATTATGTGCCTCGAAGCACTCAACAGTTTTGTGTCCTGGGCTGCCCATATGGTAGTCACATCGGGCCACTGGATTGTAGTTCTTTGACTGAGATCTGGAAGCTACTTTGAGAGGTACCGGAGTGATCAAACCAACGGCTATCAGTCCCGGGAGTAACTGAGATGGTGGCACGGGAAGTGTATCGAACTTCCTGGATTCCGCTTTAACTGGGCGGAGGCTGGGCGGAACGATCAGCTGATGCGTAGCGTCAGGATGGGCTATGAGGGGGGAGAGTGGACATTGATTGCTAGCTTCATCTGTGCACTTAGTCGCTCGAGATCGGCAGCTAATTGCCTCTGGGTTGCCCCATGCAATAGTGCTGTCTTGGCTTCTTCAAGTGGCTCATCTTGGATTATGGAGATCATGTTTACCTCTGCTGGTAGCTCTTCGTACACTTGACTGTCCTGTCTCCTTCTCAAAAGAGTCTTGCCTCTGAATTAGAGCTTTCAGAGAGACGTTGTGAGAAATGGGCCGGGCGGTTCCTTCGGCTGGGAGGTCCTTTCCCTGCCCAGACTGGGAACTGGTGGTGCTCTTCTGGCATGTTGATCTGATGCGGTTGAGGATTGATGATTGCAGACCTTTTCTTCAATGGTAGTAGACTATTCTGGTTTTGGGGTTCTGGAGCACTTTTCTCTTTGACAACTTCTTCGGCTTTGCTGGCTTCTTCTGGACAGAGTCTATGACGTTGACCCCTGAGTGACTGCTCTTCTCGAATTTAAACCGGACCCTAGCCTTTTTAGGAGTAATGAGCTGAGAGGGATCAAACCCTTTGGACTGATGATAGGGGTTCATTCCTCTTCTCCAGGCATCGATTTCTTGCTTCTTGAAATGCTGTTCAGTGAAATCCTTGATTTCAAGTTAGTTGACGGAATTGCCGATCGTAGGACTCTTCTGAGGGGCTTTCAAGGGACTTTGGAACGGGCATCGAGTTTAAGATCCCGATAGAGCTTTCTTCTGATAGAATTCTTCTGAGAGGACCTGGTCCGGAGAGAGGGAGCGAAAACGGATCCTCATCCTCTGGAGTGTCAGACCACGAGGGCTTGGGCATGACTGCAGGAGTAACTGGTGTTGAAGGCTTCCCGTACCATACAAGGAAATCGAACTTGCCCGTTGGTTCGCCAAGGAGGCCGACTGAGGGATCTCCTTTGTCGTAAAGCTCCTTCATTTCCCGATAGGTATACTGCTTCTTCTTAGACTTGGATCTCTCTTTCTTTTCTGGACACTTTTCTCTAGGCTTAGGTTCGCACTCTCTTTCGGGATCAATTCCATATTCCGCCTCTTGCTGACTCTGAAAGCAATCGTCACAATCGCATACGTCCCACCAATTATGCCCTTCTTCGTCCCTTCCTTGCTGAATGGGCGATCCATCTGGATAGTATGCGATAACTGGGAATGCTCGTTCCACTGCTGGTAGAAGAACCCCCCTTTCGATCAAGGGCGCCAGAGCTGCTGGCGTAAAAACGGAATGGTAGATAGGCGAGCCGTCCAGACGATAGGCAATAAGGGTAAAATCTTGGTCTGCAGCTGGTAAGAGTAATCCTTTCTCTATCTGTGGTGCGACATTAGCAACAGTGGGCCGTGATTCCAATGCTTCAGCATTTAGGGCCTCTTGAGAATACTTGTATTTGGCACTTGAACTGATCATCTTTATCTGTAGACAACTATCATCTTCTTGAAATAGCAAGCGCACCTATGTTCCGGGAAGCGTAATCAACTGAGACGGGTCAAACACTCTGTTCCTGCCACAGATTTGGTTACTGGAAGGTCCCACACTGTTGTTACCATTCCAATGAGGAGGGAGAGGATTTTGAGTCACATTTGGCTTGTTAGCTTGCTCTGCTTCGAACTTTAGCAGACCCTGGTCACGGGGATCCTGCACTTTGTGCCTTAGACTGAAACAACGGTCAGTCCAATGGCCGGAGCCACCCATATGAGAATCACATCTTTCTTTAGGATCAAAGCCGCAGATCTTGAGTCCGTTTCAACGATAACCCGCCTATACCCCTCATTCCATGCCAAAGTAAGGCCATGGTAAATTGCCCATAATTCAGCCATAGTGACAGTGCAAATACCAATATTGTAAGCAAACCCCTTAATCCACTTACCATCTTCATCTCTGAGCAAACCTCCCCCACTAGCTAGGCCTGGATTACCCTTATAACACCTATCCGTATTTAACTTGACCCAACCCGTAGGAGGGGGAATCCAACGAATGAAGATCTGCTGCTTGGGTTTCCTCAAAGGGTCTAAACCCATAGAATCCTCCACTTACTTAACCCGAACCCGAATTTGAGCTCCTAAGTCATGAGTAAGAGTTAAATGCTGATCGAATAGAAGTTTATTCCTCCAAAGCCAGAAAGCCCAAGTAGCCTGACTAAAAGTAAGTTGCCAGTTAGTGACTGTGTTATTACCCTTCAGCTGCCCAGAAATATTAGAGTAAATCCAATCAATCTGCCAAATCAAGAGAGAAGAAGCGCTGTTGACCTGAGTTCTCCACCAGAACTGACCAAACTGTTTTTGCCCTTGCACAATCCCTCAACACATGCAAAGTATCCTCAACATCATGCCCACAAGAAGGACTGCTACTGTCATGAGAAAGATTACGGGTCAGCCTTGCTTTATTCGTCAATAACCTGTCCTGCCAAGCTAACCACAGAAAGACTTTCACTTTTTGAGGACCGGGCAATTTCCAGATTTTCTTCCAGCGACTGTCGTACCCCACCTCATTCGGATCATCCCCTTCTAACAGCTTATAAGCTGAGCTCGTAGTAAAACCACCAGTGCTAGACTCACGCCATACAAGTTTGTCTTCTAAATCAAGGGGGGGAAAGACTCGAAGAATCTGAAGTTTAAGATTCGTAGGAAGTCAATCTCCAATAGCATCCCAGTTCCAATGACCATATTCATCAACATAATCCACAACTAATTTCCCCATCTCCTCTGTCGAAATGGGACCCATAGCTGCTGTACTAAGAAGAGCGTTACCAATCCACACATCAATCCAAAACTGAACTCTTCTACCATTGAAAATAACCCAAAAAAGGCCACGCTTCAGAACATCCTGCCCTTTAATCACACTCCTCCAAGTATAAGAGGATTGGGCATTAGCTCGGCACTCAAGGAAATGAGAATTGGATAAAGACTTACCCTTTACTACCTTCACAGAGCACCTGGAATTCGCCCCAATCGGCAACTTGTTGCACTGTTCATATGTCTTTCGTGCCTTGCGGGCAGGGGACTTGCTCTCTTTCTCAGCTGGTTGAAAGTTGAATAGCCAACCTTGGCCCGTTCTACTTTTCATTTCCCTCAGGTTCGGTCGAGTGTGCTATCTTCTTGAACCCCTGGTCTTATTCCCATGAAAGAGCTGGGTCTCATGGGCTTGAAATCAACTACGCCTATTCGTTCAAAAGCCAGAAGTAGCCTTTCAGCACCTTCCTTGAGGGTGAAACTCTTTCTTTGCTCGCGTCAACAGGCCTTCAGCCTTGTTCAGTTCACAAGCCTTCTTAGTGCTGCTTTACTGTTGGAGGAGGATAAGTCACGAGTTGGCTACTGGAAAACGTACCTGTCCAAAAAAGTGAGAGAAATCCCAAGTCTCAAGTCTGGACCAATGGATGCCGAGGGGTACGCGTACGGGCTTCACCTCATTTTTTTTGATAGACTCGTATCCGAGAATGCAGTCTACTCCAGTTGTAATCTAAACAAACCACCAATCAGTCATTCCCACCAAACGACCCTGCAGGCTAATGCTCTTGTCTCCACTGTGAGGCCAGCCCCCAGTATAAGGCGGACTCTAATTAACCACGGGAACCCCACCTGGAGAGCAAAGGGTCCTTTATTTGCCACTTTATCTGAAGGTTCCAACCAGCGCAGCGGCCCCTTCGCCCGGGGAATCGATAGTGACTTTCCAAACACTGGTTTAGCTTCAGTTTCATGTCTTGAAGGACACGTTGGTATTTAAGGTCGTGATACGCGACCGTCATACATCTGCTTCGTTCGAGGACTGTTTCACTGGATGGCAGCATCAAATCAGTACTTTGTCTCTATCTGACAGAGCGTAGGCCGGCCTTAATTGCAAGATCTGACCTGCCGGCATCAGGTATGACCAGGCACTCCCACTTGAGCCTGGAGTGGTAGACTGGCCCCTACTGTCCGGGACCCGGACAGTGCCAATTGAGGAATGACACGCAACCCACCTCTTTTAGGTAGGTCCGTTAAGACGATGGACCGTCATACGCCATTTATCAGCTGGACCAATTTCATAGTCTCTCACTGACGCAGTGCTGCCAGGGAAGTACGTACAATATTCTTTATTTTACTGGCCTTC